GTGTGCTGTTAAAAAAGTTGCTGGTCTCCGCCCCTTCTATTAGTAGGGCTGCGTATCAGTAGTTTGAATCCACTTCTCAGCGGTCGAAGGCACAGTCTTCATCTCCTTGAATCGAATGCGATAATCTTCGAGAATCGCTTATGGCAAAGGACGATGCCCACGCTTCAGGTCGATCAGAAAGAAAAAAAGGTGGAGCTCTAGTGCAATTTTCCGGATTTATAGTAATTTAAGGGCATTCCGCCTCTGATAGCACGATGGGACTCATCTGGTATTTAGCAATTCCGCCTGCCCAATCTAGCAACCCACGGAGCGGTAGACAACCGAGGCAACAAAGACTATGATTTTCCTTTTGAATTGACCCCACTTAGGAAGGAAATAAGACTCAAATGGTTGTTTCAAAAGAGAGGATGACCTTGCTGCGTTCCCACTCCCGGCTTTCACTGAAAATATCCTCTCAATAGATAGATTCAGGTGCATGTGGAATCAATAGATGAATTCTCATCCCCTGCGGCTCTGATAGCACCCTAAGATTGAAGATCAGGCCGAGGAATGTCGAGTTGACTCAAAAGAAAGCGTGGATCGAGTTGATTGGGACGGTTAGCTTTAAACTAAATTCTGTTGCTGCTACTTCCAGTTCAGCACCTGTACCGCCATTTCCCTGGGAACTCCAGCATGAATGTTCAAACCAGCCTTCTCGGGCACGACCGCCTTCCAGTAGACAGTGGCAAGAATGTGGTGACAGAATGAGAAGAACGGCCAGGATGATAGGAAGCCCAAGGGTTGACCCGTTGTAAAACGGAAAAACTTAAAGTAGCCTTCTGCTGAGTTAGGAGCCCGAAATACATTTTACTTGTAATCCGGACTCAACCCAAGCGACTACCTTGTTAAACAAACACTCGATCACTGTCCTCTGGAACTTAAGAGGAAAGCGGTCAGTTGCAGAAGAGAAAAATCATAAGATCTTACCTTCATGCAACCCTTCAACCAGCGCAGAGGTGCAGGTTGATCGAAAGTTCCATCTTGTGGGATTTTCCTTAAGATCGACATACACCAATCATGCGCGAGACGAAGTAGTGCCTGCTTGAATTTAAGGCGTTAGGAATAGCGAATACTCGCACCTTCCAAGCACCTTCTTCCTTAATTAAAACCCAGGCGACCAGTCGAATACATTGTCAGTAGATATTCATCCGGAGGTCTCATAAGGAATGCTTACATACAAAACAACTAACTATAAGTCAGCAGACCAGTAAGAAAGGCCGCTGATGAAGCGAACCTAAATTCCGTATTATGTAGTAATTGATTTACTGAATACGGGTAAGAAGCTTCATCACTTTCCTCAGAAAGAGGGTGAATCTCTCTGGAAGGAAAGAAATCGCTAAATACTGGAACAATGTATTGCGAGGACCATTCTAACATATCAGTAGAAAAGGGCCACGTTCGGATAAACGAAGCAGACCAAAATCCAAAAGCGAGGCCTTATCCCATAAGGCGACCGAGAATAAGTCCCAGATCATCCTATGGAACGGTAATTTATCACCCGGCACATAACGATAGGGGACTGATGAAGCAGTCCAAATAGGAAACCATTTCAAACCAGTCGATAGAGGAACCGACTGGAATGAAGGTACATATCTACTGATAAGTGACACAACCTTCGTTCTCAACTCTTCTTGAAGAGAGTCGAAAGAAGCGTAAAGCTCTTTTGTAATCGAGCGAAACTGAGAATATTGTTTCTTCTTTACTAATATCAGTTTCGACAACGAAAACACAGACAGATAAAATCTTACGAGTTTATCCGCTTTCTCATCTCTCCTTTTCTAATGAGGGCGCTTCTCATCTCTCCTTCTAATGAGGGCGCGATGAAACGAAGGAATGCATCTTGGAAGGCCACACCTAGTCAGAGATATAGGATAAGGCCTATGGGTAGTTACTCTGACAATCCGTATCCCATTTCGGAGTTCACATTGGAAGCATCAGGATCCGGCCGAAGGATCCGTCGGTTCTGGCAGCATAGTACCTGCGTCTGCTGGAAATAAGCCTTTTTTTGTTTTGGGCATACCATCCAGAATCCTGCTTCTGCTCTTGACCTGGGCCAATGCACCACCCAAAACTTTCTGTGATTATCTACGCTATTTTGATTTGATGCTTTTTTAGTTGTTGTAATTTCGATTGTTGACTTGAACATAGGATTCCGAAGGTTAGTTTGTTAGCGGGGGTTTAGAGGGGATCATTGGATTCCTTGAAAGCTGAGTTGGAGAAGACTTTGCAATAAGACTGATTTGCCGTCTTTCCGGAGTCAAAGGTAAAGGTGATGGCTTTCGATCCCCTCCTCGCACATAGAATGGAAGAATCCACTGTTAGGTGCTTAGCAGCTCTTTGTTGAAGGAAGAGAAGCTTCTAATGCCATTCTTCTTCTTACAGTGATATGCAGGCATCAGCTGTTCGGGAGGGGAGGAACGAGGTTCTTAGTAAAGGCCTAACCGCTCTTGCAGGCGGGGCTAATTCTTTCGAGACGGGAAGAGAAGGAGTTAGCTCAGTGACCGAGGGTGAAGTTCTTCTCTCGGCTCCTCTGTGTTGAAGAAGCACGGGATGCAGAGGCATCAATGGTAGCATCAGCGGTTCAAGTGCAGTGGGTAGCAATAATTCAAAATGAGGGTTCCAAACCTAGCTTTATCTTTCGCTTGAGACTGGGCCCAACTTCGTACTCCGTACAAGCAGCAGGAGTGGACTATAAAAAGAAAGGTATTCTAGGCGAAGTATGCAGCTTAGTTTCGTAGCTCCCTTTGCCAGGTTTTTAAATATCTGGTTCGAAAGAGCCTGGAGAGTCAAGCCCTCGGTATCATTGAAAACTTGTGAGCCCGGTCAAGTCAACTACTTTTTTATTTTCAGCAGGGTGAGAAGTAGGAAGAAGATCTCAGTCAACTATCTGATGGTTTTCGTGGAGGGTCTTTCACCAAACGCGATAATACGCCCAGGGTAGACCACGACCAGCTCTAGGTTGGTTTCGATCTAAAGCCGAAACCAGAAGCATGTTGGGGACATAACTGTCCCTAGCTCACTGGGGGGTAACGCGCTCCGGGGAGACTGATTAGACGTTGAGCGGAACCGGTCTATGCTTGGGATGGGGAATCGGACAGGAAACAATATGGACTGATCGCTTGGAGCATGAGAAAGGTCGATCTCAATTGCTTAACACCATGTAATCGATCAATGTGAAGAAGCAGGGACCGAAGAGATAGAAAAAGGGAAGACACGCCAATCGACCCGAATAGATAGCCTGTGGGAGAATCGGTGCACCCAACCTCAAGATAAGAAGAAAAGGCCGCTTCGGATGCCCTCCCTTTCGCCTCTTCCCACAAGAAATGACGTAAGTAGTAGGTAGTGCCTTTTTTGGCTAGTTACGAGAACTCAACAGTTGAGACGACTCGACTCGTATCAAGAGTAAAAGCTCCTGACTAGCTTTAGAGCACATGGCAATTGGTACTACTTCGCTATCGGTCACCGTTAAGGACGATTCGGCTTGTGTTCATCGAATTGAATTGACGTAAGAGAAGAAAAGCAAAGAAGGAGCTTTCTATTTGGGTCCACTCGATGAGTATCCCTTGAATTTACGTTCAAAATTGTAAACAGTCGAATGCGCTCTTTTCATCCAACTCGAAATCTCGTAAGAGAAGACAGCGTCTGTTCACGTCAAGAAATGGTTTTGCTGTAGTAGAGACTGGGTTCGTGTTCAGTGAGGGAACAAGCAACGGACTGAGCAGCGCGAAAGGTTGCTTTACTAAATCTTTATAACAAAACAAAGGCCTACTTGACTCAGCGGTTAGAGTATCGCTTTCATACGGCGAGAGACATTGGTTCAAATCCAATGGTAGGATCATGGCATCTAATTCTATTTCTACAAAGAGTACGCAGACAGGTGTTGATAAAGTGAATCACTTGGCTCGCTCTTTTCAAAGTGGTTCTCGCCTGAACCATAACCAAAAGCGACGGTTTAGCATGTCCGTTAACATGCAACAAAAGTGCTTTTTCAGAAAAGATAATTCTATACGCCAATTCTGGAAAGAGAATTTATTGATTCTAGTCTATATGCCGAACCAAGCATTCTTATTCCGGTTTCTCACCCGTATTCAGTTAAATTTCGATTTCTATTTAGTGGGAGTAGAGGAGTCTTTCTTTTTTCGGGGTTCCCTAATTCGCCGATTACCTTATAACTTCCAAATTGTGTTGTGTGTTCTATTCAAACTACTATGTTGTTTTATTTTTTGTTTGTTGGCCAAATTCGTCTTTTCCCTGGGCTATCTCTGGATGGATGATCTCTCTAGGGCCTATTCTCAATTCTATCCTACCACGTCGGGGTCGGGAGGAATGACTTGTGGGTTCAGTCCACCACCAGGTCCTACGGGAGATTATTCTTTAATCCCAATTCTAGAACAACCCTCTCAGGATCAGTCTGGTTCGAATGCTGGAAATTCTTGTGTACCTGGACAAGAATTCTCCCAAGATGAAATTTTTGATTCGGTAGAAGAAGAAAGGAGGAAGGAGCTCGAGCTCCGGAACTCCAAAGAATGGAGGGAAGCAGAACAGCACCAATACAAACTCAAAGATAGTGAGAACAAGTTGGCTGAACGTGCCAAGGAAATAGCTCAGAGAAAGGGCTATTCCGAGGAACGATGCGAAGCGGTGGAATATGCCGCCAGAGTCATCGCATCAGATGTTCTTGATTCCCCAGAAGAAAATCAACTGCGCTCACTACAAAAAAAGATAGAAAATATAGAAAGGGCAAACAATAATACATGGCGACGAATCATAGAAGAATGTCGCCGGTGGGACTTATCCTGGAGTGAAGAGGAGGAAGAGGATCAAATCTTATAAATGCAAATAATTTGTCAAGTAGTCAAATTTGTACGAGAGGAGCTCGGCCCCCACTACACGGGGCTCATCATTATCTTGGTATTATTAATTATTCTTTTTGGACTCATTATTATTTTTTGGGCAATCAC